TAAGACCTTTTCAATTGTAGCAACTATTTTATTACGAATAATTCCGACAACTTCAAGAGAAAGGGAAGCATTTACCTATTATAGAGATGGTGCGATTTGATTCTTTTTTTTTATCAGCCTTACGAGAAAGACACACGCGTCGGGATAGAAAGAAAAATAGTATTGAAAAACAAATCTCCGCTTGTTGAAGGTTAAGTTTCGAAATCGAACAACCCCTTACTGTCGTGTATCTCCGATTAATGCAGCCCCAGATGCTTCAATTGTCGATTCTAGTATTGAGCGAAAGGTTACACCACCACCTACTAGGTAGGTTCTATATTAATTATATATTACAGGTCAATCCTATTCCATACCACTAGGCGGCATAAGGGAAGAAGCACTACACCTAGGAATCAACAACATGAACACTTTGTTAGAAACTTTTCCCTTCCTTACTAACAGGATCCGGATTAACAAAAATGGTTGTGATAACAAATATCCATCTCGTTTGTACTTTTGGTACCTGTATAACCATCGAAGACTGTTGAAGTGACTAATTCCGCTAAATTTGGTAGGAGGCGTTGAGGACAAAGAAATTGTTGGGGTTACCCTTTCATTTTTATTTAGATCTAGTATAAATTATCAATACGTTTAATGTTAAGAAAGGGTCCCCTGCAGGAAGGTTGGCTAGAAATTTATTGTAAAAACATTAGCCCCGCTCGGTTTATAATGAGAATATTTCAATCGTTGTTTTTTATTCCCTGTATTATTTCTCATTATGCACATAAAGGAGGAGCCATATGAGATAAAAATCTCACGTATGGTTCTGGAACGGATATTTATCGAATAATGAAGACCGTAACGGATGTCAGCGCAATCCGAAGGAAATTATGCGGAAGCTTTAAAAAATTATTATGAAGCTATGCGACTAGAAATTGATCCCTATGATCGAAGTTATATACTCTATAATACAGGCCTTATCCACACAAGTAATGGGGAACATACAAAAGCTTTGGAATATAATTTCCGAGCACTCGAACGAAACCCATTTTTACCACAAGCTTTTAATAATATGGCCGTGATCTGTCATTACGTGCGACTATCTCCACTATAGAAAAAAAAGTAAAAAGCAAATCAGATAGTAAATACTAGAAACAAAACAAATTATAGGCTTTCTACATATGTATCGTCCAAAAAACGATTTTTATCAGCTGTAGCAAAGAAAAAAATTTCATAGAAAAAATTATGAAGACATAGATATGCCTATATACTTTATTCTATGGATAGCGGTAAAGGATCTAATTGATAGACAAAGCGCCATAAAGATAAATTAGTACGTTTTTAGCTAATTCTAATTATTATATATATTATATATAATATAATTAAATTAATATAGAATAGAATACAAACTGCTTACTTATGTCATGCTATGATATAATGGTTAGGAATCGACTTATGTAATAAAGTCAATCCACTAAGGGTATTGAGCAGCGGCGTAGGATCGGATCCCAAAGAAAGATAGTAAGTCTTTCTGAAGGAAAGTCTTTTTCAAGAATTCTATATTAATTTATATGTGAAACCGAGATAGGTACCTTTCTGAAAATTATAAAGAGAGATGCCTCTACTTTACTTTTTTATTGAGGGTGGGATAAAAGATAAAACTGATGATCAACCAAAAAATAAAAGTTTGAAACTTATGGAACGTATTATTTTTTGGTTAACCCAATAAAAAGTGGGATCGATCTCTGAGAAATCACATTTCATTTTAGTTATTTATAGATGGTAGATAAAAATGAAAATGGGACAATTGACCGACGAGCCGTATGAGGTGAAAATCTCATGTACGGTTCTAAGGGAAGGAATTCACTTACCTATTTCGACCGGGGAGAACAGGCCATTCGGCAGGGAGATTCTGAAATTGCGGAAGCTTGGTTCAATCAAGCCGCTGAATATTGGAAACAAGCGATAGCGCTTACTCCAGGTAATTATATTGAAGCGCAGAATTGGTTGAAGATCACGAGGCGTTTCGAATAAAAATCGAAAAAAGAAGAACGCTTTTGATCGATTCCTTTGACCCCATACAGTCAAAGAGGCAAAGAAAAAAAGAATATAACGAATCACATAGATCATTCTTCTGCGAAGGGCCAATCAAATTCTTTGATTATATCCCTTCTAATTCGAATCTAAGATCATTATAGTTAAGAATTTAAATAGAAAATAGAGTTTCCTATTTAATTAGAATTAATATTTTTATTTTTTTTGAAATATTAATTCTAATTAAATAGAAGTAAAGTAAAAGTAATATGTTCTATGTAAAACATAAAATAGCTCCATCTAGTCGCTTCTAATTGAGATGAGATATGAATACAGTAGATTAAACAAACAACAAAAGTTTTTGCATCAATCCGAAAAGAAGGGGTTTTCTAATATTAAAAAGGAAATGGGTCCGTTAGGCGCCATATAGCTATGTCATAATATATTCGAACACTTGCCCTGTCCAGATCATAATTGGTCTAGTGAA